TGCATAGATTAGGCATACAGGCGTTCCAACCCATTTTAGTGGGGGGGCGCGCTATTTGTTTACACCCATTAGTTTGTAAGGGCTTCAATGCAGACTTTGATGGGGATCAAATGGCTGTTCATGTACCTTTATCTTTGGAAGCTCAAGCAGAGGCTCGTTTACTTATGTTTTCTCATATGAATCTCTTGTCTCCAGCTATAGGGGATCCCATTTCCGTACCAACTCAAGATATGCTTATCGGACTCTATGTATTAACAATCGGGAGTCGTCAGGGTATTTGTGCAAATAGGTATAATCTATATAATTGCAGAAACTATCAAAATAAAAAAACAGTTGCTAATAATAACTATAAATATACACATACAAAAGAGAAAGAACCGTATTTTTGTAGTTCCTATGATGCACTTGGAGCTTATCGGCAGAAACGAATCAATTTAGATAGTCCTTTGTGGCTCCGGTGGCGACTAGATCAACGTGTCATTGGCTCAAGAGAAGTTCCCCTTGAAGTTCAATATGAATCTTCGGGCACTTATCATGAGATTTATGGGCACTATCTAATAGTAGGAAGTGTCAAAAAAGAAATCTGTTGTGTATACATTCGAACCACTGTTGGTCATATTTTTTTTTATCGAGAAATAGAAGAAGCCATACAGGGATTTTGCCGGGCCTACTCATACGCTACCTAAACTAATAAATTAGATTAGGCGATATCCGTACCCATGGGAATTCGGGTCTCTCCAGTTTCACTGGTATCATAATTTCTGAATTTCTGCGCAAATCAAAATTGAGGAAAGGCAGTTTTCGAATCACTCACTCAGGTCCATTGTCGAATCCCACTCAGTGGAATATGGGGGTACTTATGGCAGAACGGGTCGATCTGGTCTTTCACAATAAAGTGATAGATGGAACTGCTATGAAACGACTTATTAGCAGATTAATAGATCATTTCGGAATGGCATATACATCACATATCCTGGATCAAATGAAGACTTTGGGTTTCCAACAAGCCACGGCTACATCTATTTCATTAGGAATAGATGATCTTTTAACAATACCATCTAAGGGATGGTTAGTCCGAGACGCTGAACAACAAAGTTTTATTTTGGAGAAACACCATCATTATGGGAATGTACATGCGGTAGAAAAATTACGTCAATCTATTGAGATATGGTATGCTACAAGTGAATATTTGAGACAAGAAATGAATCCTAATTTTCGGATGACTGATCCTTCTAATCCAGTCCATCTAATGTCCTTTTCGGGAGCTAGAGGAAATGCATCTCAAGTACACCAATTAGTAGGTATGAGAGGATTAATGTCGGATCCCCAAGGACAAATGATTGATTTACCTATTCAAAGCAATTTGCGTGAAGGACTCTCTTTGACAGAATATATAATTTCCTGTTACGGAGCCCGCAAAGGAGTTGTAGATACTGCTGTACGAACATCAGATGCTGGATATCTCACGCGTAGACTTGTTGAAGTAGTTCAACACATTATTGTACGTAGAACGGATTGTGGTACTATCCAAGGTATTTCCGTGAGTCCTCAAAATGAGATGACGGAAAAAATTTTTGTCCAAACACTAATCGGTCGTGTATTAGCAGACGATATATATATGGGTCTACGATGCATTGCCACTCGAAATCAAGATATTGGGATTGGGCTTGTCAATCGATTCATAACCTTTCGAGCACGACCCATATATATTCGAACCCCGTTTACTTGCAGAAGCACATCTTGGATCTGTCAATTATGTTATGGTCGGAGTCCCACTCATGGTGACCTAGCCGAATTGGGAGAAGCTGTAGGTATTATTGCGGGTCAATCGATCGGGGAACCGGGGACTCAACTAACATTAAGAACTTTTCATACCGGTGGAGTATTCACCGGTGGTACTGCCGAACATGTACGAGCTCCTTCTAATGGAAAAATCAAATTTAATGAGGATTTTGTTCATCCCACACGTACCCGTCATGGGCATCCTGCTTTTTTATGTTCTATAGACTTGTATGTAACTATAGAGAGTCGGGGTGTTATCCATAATGTGAATATTCCACCAAGGAGTTTGATTTTAGTTCAAAATGATCAATATGTAGAATCAGAACAAGTGATTGCTGAGATTCGTGCGGGAACGTCCACTTTTCATTTTAAAGAGAGGGTCCGAAAACATATTTACTCTGAATCAGAAGGAGAAATGCACTGGAGTACCGATGTCTACCATGCACCCGAATATACATATGGTAATGTTCATCTATTACCAAAAACAAGTCATTTATGGATATTAGCAGGAGGTCCGCGCAGATCAAGTATAATGTCTTTTTCGATCCACAAGGATCAAGATCAAATGAATGCTCATTCTTTTTCTGTCGAAGACAAATATATCTCTGATCTCTCAATGACTAATGATCGAGTAAGACATAAATTGTTGGATACTTCTAGTAAAAAAGATAGGGAAATTATTGATTATTCAATACCTGATCGAATCATATACAATGGTAAGTCGAATTTTATATATCCGTCTATTCTCCAAGAGAATTCTGATTTATTAGCGAAAAGGCGAAGAAATAGATTCATCATCCCATTAAAATATGATCAAGAACGAGAAAAAGAACTAATACCCTGTTTTGGTATTTCGATTGAAATACCCATAAATGGTATTTTACGTAGAAATAGTATTCTTGCTTATTTTGATGATCCACGATACAGAAGAAGCAGTTCAGGAATTACTAAATATGGGACCGTGGAGGTAGATTCAATCGTAAAAAAAGAGGATTTGATTGAGTATCGAGGAGCAAAAGAATTTAGTCTGAAATACCAAATGAAAGTAGATCGGTTTTTTTTCATTCCCGAAGAAGTGCATATTTTACCTGGATCCTCGTCCATAATGGTCCGGAACAATAGTATCATTAGAGTAGATACACGACTTGCTTTAAATAAAAGAAGTCGAGTAGGCGGATTAGTTCGAGTGGAGAGAAAAAAAAAAAGTATTGAACTGAGAATCTTTTCTGGAAATATTCATTTTCCTGGACAGACGGATAAGATATCCAGGCACAGCGGCATTTTGATACCGCCAGTAACGGGAAAAAAAAAAAATTCTAAGGAATCAAAAAAATTGAAAGATTGGATCTATGTCCAGCGGATCACACCTACCAAGAAAAAGTATTTTGTTTCGGTTCGGCCCGTAGTCACATATGAAATAGCCGATGGGATAAATTTTGCAACACTTTTCCCTCAGGATCTCTTGCAGGAAAAGGATGATGTCCAACTTAGAGTTGTCAACTATATCCTTTATGAATATGGCAAGTCAATTCGAGGAATTTATCACACAAGTATTCAATTAGTTCGGACTTGCTTAGTATTAAATTGGGACCAAAAAAAAAACGGTTCCATAGAAGAGGTTTATGCCTCCTTTGCTGAGGTAAGGGCAAATGATCTAATTCGCGATTTCATAAGAATTGAGTTAGTCAAGTCCACTCTTTCGTATAGCGGAAAAAGATATAATATAACAGATTCGGGATTGATTCCCAATAAGGGATTAGATCGCACCAATATCAATCCCTTTCATTCTAAGGCGAAGGTTCAATCACTTACCCAACATCAAGGAACTATTGGTACGTTGTTGAATCGAAATAAGGAATGCCAATCTTTGATAATTTTGTCATCATCCAATTGTTTTCGAATTAGTCCATTCAATGGTTCGAAATATAATAATGCGACAGCGACAAAAGAATTGGATCCCCTAATCCCAATTAGGGATTTGTTGGGTCCTTTAGGTACTATTGTACCTAAAATAGCGAATTTTTATTTATCTTACCATTTATTAACTCATAATCAGATCTTGGTAAAGAAATTTGACAATTTTAAACAGACTTTCCAAGTACTTCAAGTACTTAAATATTGTTTAATAGATGAAAATAGGAAGATTTATAATCCCGATCCGCGCAGTAATATAATTTTGAATCCATTCCATTTAAATTGGTGTTTTTTTCATCAAGATTCTGGCGAAGAGACATCTACAATAATTAGCCTTGGGCTATTTATTTGCGAAAATGCATGTCTATTCAAATACGGGCCACACATAAAAAAATCTGGTCAAATTTTAATTGTTCATGTTGACTCCTTAGTTATAAGATTGGCTAAGCCCTATTTAGCTACTCCAGGAGCAACAGTTCATGGCCATTATGGAGAAATCCTTTATGAAGGAGAGACATTAGTTACATTTATATATGAAAAATCGAGATCTGGTGACATAACGCAAGGTCTTCCAAAAGTGGAACAGGTCTTAGAAGTGCGTTCGATTGATTCAATATCGATGAACCTCAAAAAGAGAGTTGAAAGTTGGAACGAACGTATACCAAGAATTCTTGGAATCCCCTGGGGATTCTTGATTGGAGCTGAGCTAACCATAGCCCAAAGTCGTATCTCTTTGGTTAATAAGATTCAAAAGGTTTATCGATCTCAGGGTGTACAGATCCATAATAGACATATAGAGATCATTGTACGTCAAATAACATCAAAAGTGTTGGTTTCAGAAGATGGAATGTCTAATGTTTTTTCACCCGGAGAATTAATCGGATTGTTGCGAGCGGAACGAGCGGGACGTGCTTTAGATGAAGCGATCAATTATCGGGCAATCTTATTGGGAATAACGAGGGCATCCCTGAATACTCAAAGTTTCATATCCGAAGCGAGTTTTCAAGAAACCGCTCGAGTTTTAGCAAAAGCTGCTTTACGAGGTCGTATTGATTGGTTGAAAGGACTGAAAGAGAACGTTGTTCTGGGGGGGATTATTCCCGTTGGTACTGGATTCAAAAAATTAGTGCACCATTCAAGGCAAGACAAAAACTTTTATTTGGAAATAAAAAGGAAGAATCTATTCGAGTTGGAAATGGGAGATATTTTGTTATACCATAGAGAATTATTTTGTTCTTGTGCTCCAAACAATTTCCATGAGACATCACAACAATCATTTACGCGATTTAATGATTCCTAAGAAGAGAGATTCATTCTTTTTACTTTAAACTATAACTATCTGGAACTATTTGGTCCGATTATTAATATTAATTTATGATTATTAATATTAATTTAGTAATAAAAAAAAAATAAGTAATTAAAAGAAATTAATGGTTTGGGCCGTATAGCAACGGTCAATCCACGGTAGAAGGTTCCGTAGGAACAATTATTTATTTCAGGGTACCTTGTCTCTTTGTTAAAAGAAAAAAAAAAAGAGGAAGTGTGGGGAAAAATGACAAGAAGATATTGGAACATCAATTTGGGAGAGATGATGGAAGCAGGAGTTCATTTTGGTCATGGTACTAGAAAATGGAATCCTAGAATGGCCCCTTACATCTCTGCAAAGCGTAAAGGTATTCATATTATAAATCTTACGAGAACTGCTCGTTTTTTATCAGAAGCCTGTGATTTAGTTTTTAATGCAGCAAGTAGTGGAAAAAACTTTTTAATTGTTGGTACCAAAAATAAAGTAGCGGATTTAGTAGCATCAGCTGCAATAGGGGCTCGGTGTCATTATGTTAATAAAAAATGGCTCGGTGGTATGTTAACGAACTGGTCCACTACGGAAACGAGACTTCATAAGTTCAGGGACTTAAGAGCAGAACAAAAGATGGGGAAACTCAATCGTCTTTCCAAAAGAGATGCGGCAATGTTGAAGAGAAAATTATCTACCTTGCAAACATATCTGGGTGGGATCAAATATATGACGGGGTTACCCGATATTGTAATCATCGTTGATCAGCAAGAAGAATATACGGCTCTTCGAGAATGTGTCATTTTAGGGATTCCGACTATTTGTTTAATTGATACAAATTGTGACCCGGATCTCGCGGATATTTCGATTCCAGCCAACGATGACGCTATAGCTTCAATCCGATTCATTCTTAACAAATTAGTATTCGCAATTTGCGAGGGTCGTTCTAGCTATATAAGAAATCGTTGATTATGATTAAGAATAATAAGATTAATTAATTGTTTGGGAACTCGATAGATTTATTGGATCGGTTACTATTCTTGAACTTAAAAAAGAGATAAAGAGAAAAATGGGGATATTGATATTATGTTATGTGATTTTTTAGTATCCTAAAATTTCTTGGTATCCTAAATGAAATTTAATTTGTATTAATGATTAATGTCGGTGAGTTGAGAAAGAGATGGTTGCATCAAAATAATTTTTTAAGTTCGATTTATGTCAGAGGACAATATGAATGTTATCCCATGTTCCATTAAAACACTCAACGGGTTATATGATATATCGGGTGTAGAAGTAGGCCAACATTTATATTGGCAAATAGGAGGTTTACAAATCCATGCCCAAGTACTTATTACTTCTTGGGTAGTAATTGCTATCTTATTAGGTTCAGTCATCATAGCTGTTCGAAATCCACAAACCATTCCGACCGACGGTCAGAATTTCTTCGAATATGTCCTTGAATTTATTCGAGACTTGAGCAAAACTCAGATTGGAGAAGAATATGGTCCTTGGGTTCCCTTTATTGGAACTATGTTCCTATTTATTTTTGTTTCTAACTGGTCAGGTGCTCTTTTACCTTGGAAAATTATACAGTTACCTCACGGGGAGTTAGCTGCGCCCACGAATGATATAAATACTACTGTTGCTTTAGCTTTACCCACGTCAGTGGCATATTTTTATGCGGGTCTTACCAAAAAAGGATTGGGGTATTTCGGGAAATACATCCAACCAACTCCAATACTTTTACCAATTAACATCCTAGAAGATTTCACAAAACCTTTATCTCTGAGTTTTCGACTTTTCGGGAATATATTGGCTGATGAATTAGTAGTTGTTGTTCTTGTTTCTTTAGTACCTTCAGTAGTTCCTATCCCCGTTATGTTTCTTGGATTATTTACAAGCGGTATTCAAGCTCTTATTTTTGCTACTTTAGCCGCAGCTTATATAGGTGAATCCATGGAGGGTCATCATTGATTAGCTTTTGAAATAGTCTTTTTTTTTTTTTTTACTTAACCTAAGTAATGCATGGTTCAAAATACGCACTTGGTTGGGGAACATAATACATAATAGATACAAATATATTACATATTTTGTATATACGACCCAATCTCGTAGGAGGAAAGATGGACGATCTTATGGAATTGGAAAAGGATGGGTTAGGGGGGTCAAACTAGATATATGTAATGTCTATAAGTCTACCTTACGTATGTTTCGAAGAATGATTCTAAAATCCAATTCAATATAAAATGCAGGTGGTTTACATTATGGAAGAAACAAATGTATATGTGATATTAGATATTTACTAGTTATATAGGGGTTATCCCTATACTATAGGTATAGACTTATACCTATAGACTATATATAAATTAGACTATATATAAATTATATATATATATAATTTATATATTTGATATTTTTGTATTTATTCCTATTTCTTTCCCAGTATATTATTACTATATTGAATGTTGATTCTTTTTTTTTTTTAACCACACTGCATTTAATTTAGATGGATTCCAATATTAAGTCCTTCTCTTTCGTCTGTGATTGTGGATTGAATTGAATGAAAGAATGGTTCGAAACAAAGAAATGCAATAACTAGAACTATATACATATGAGTTTAAATCATGGGTAGAAACTAAAAAAACGAGATATCGAAGTCGTTCTGACGATTCACTAATATTATCATTTTAATTCGGAGTTTTTAGTTACTTCGACCCGATAGATCTTAGCGATAAAATAAGTAATAATTCATTGGTTGATTGTATCATTAACCATTTCTTTATTTTTGGTACGAGGAACTTACTATGAATCCACTGATTTCTGCCGCTTCCGTTATTGCTGCTGGATTGGCCGTAGGGCTTGCTTCCATTGGACCTGGAATTGGTCAAGGTACTGCCGCGGGCCAAGCTGTAGAAGGTATTGCGAGACAACCAGAAGCGGAAGGTAAAATACGAGGTACTTTATTGCTTAGTCTAGCTTTTATGGAAGCTTTAACTATTTACGGACTGGTCGTGGCATTAGCGCTTTTATTTGCAAATCCTTTTGTTTAATTTAATCCTAAAATTATAAATAAATATGAATAAAGTACGTTACGTGCTTCTTTACTTAATTTATTTTATTAACTCGGACTTGCCGTTTGCTTCTTCTAATTATATCAACACTTTACTCCTACAATTACTTATGAGACAATACCCCGGGAAGGACTGATTTAAGGTGAGGATGAGGAATTCACGGATCCGCTCGCTTTCTTCCTTCCCACCCGTAATACAACGGAAACCTTTTTATTATAGGATAGGAAACGTTTCAACAAACGAAATATTTCGCAATTGACGTGAGACCTAGGACCTAACCTAATAAGTATCTTATTATTGAGAACTAAAAAATAAATTAATAATCAAAGAAATCGATCGAAAAAGGGGCGAGTGAGGTGATACAAAAAGAACTCTGTTCTTTTTTAGTCTTATCTATAAAAAAGAGGAGAGCATATGAAAAATATAACCGATTTTTTTGTTTCCTTGGGCTATTGGCCATCCGCCGGGAGTTTCGGGTTTAATACCGATATTTTAGCAACAAATCCAATAAATCTAAGTGTAGTGCTTGGTGTATTGATTTTTTTTGGAAAGGGAGTGTGTGCGAGTTGTATATTTCAAGAATAGGTTGGATCCAACCAGCTGCACTTTATTATGATTATATATATATATAAAAAAAAAATAGAATAAGAAATAGGAAAGAAAGGTGCACGATCTCGACGAATTACTTATGAATAAATTAATAAATCATATGTAAGAACCATAGCATTTCGTGACTCATTGGTAAATCTTGATTCTCTATCGACCAATAATGTGAGACCATTAACATGGTCAAAGCTAAACAGTTTGAAGTTCAGGCACAACATGGTACTCTTTCTACCACTCCGTTAGTACAAAAATGGTTTCAAAATGAATAGTTGGTAATTCATACGATATAGAACACTCATATCGATAAAATAATTTGAAACCCTTTATTAGAAAAGGGGCGCCTTGTCCTTTTTACCCAATGCCGAATCGACGACCTAGTGTATAAAAAGAGGCATTTTTGGATTTAATGAAGATTTGAATAAAAAGGGAAATACAAAAAATATAAGAATTTAAATAAATAAAAAATAAATAAATAAACAACTTTGCTGACAATTATAGATTTTTGTCTGGTCGGAAGAGCCCTCCTAATATTTTGTATATCAGTTTCGATATCTTTGAATACGAACAGAAAAGAGAGGGTAGGCTCATTACATTAAAAGATATGGGAATGTCCATAAAATAAATAATTGATTGAGCGTGAGAGCCAAATGAATCGAAAGATTCATGTTTGGTTCGGGAAGAGATCATGGGAGTTTTGAATTTAATGGTAAGATAATCTACTTTCATTAAATGATTTATTAGATAATCGAAAACAGAGGATCTTGAGTACTATTAGAAATTCTGAAGAATTACGTAAAGGAGCCATTGAGCAGCTTGAAAGAGCCCGGGCTCGCTTACGTAAAGTGGAAATTGAAGCAGATGAGTATCGAATGAATGGATACTCTGAGATAGAACGAGAAAAACTAAATTTAATTAATGCTACTAGTGATAGTTTGGAACGATTAGAAAATTACAAAAATGAAACCCTTCATTTTGAACAACAAAGAGCGATTAATCAGGTTCGACAACGAGTTTTCCAACAAGCCTTACAAGGAGCTCTAGGAACTCTGAATAGTTGTTTGAATAGCGAGTTACATTTCCGTACCATCAGTGCCAATATTGGCACCCTCGGGGCCATGGAAAAATAACTGATTAGCCTTTCTACTTTAGTTTAGAGTTTAGGCATTATTTTTTTTCCTTTGCTTCCGAAAAGAATAAAAAGATACTAAATGGTAACCCTTCGAGCCGACGAAATTAGTAATATTATCCGTGAACGTATTGAACAATATACTCGAGAAGTAAAGATTGTAAATACCGGTACCGTACTTCAAGTAGGCGACGGCATTGCTCGTGT